AAAGTGTTTAAGTGATTTTGATAATATTGTATATAAAGTGAATAGAGTTCACACGTGAGCTTTAATTAGTGACTTCCCCGGACGGGGGGTATTCAGAGAAACGAGTGCTTTCCCGGGAGTTTAGGGGGGTGGGGGGGTCATATCGTGAATTTCCAATCACCGGGGGCGCTTGATAGCAATGTTAGGGTAATTAATAATAATTTATGCTCATGACATCAGTTATGCTACTATCCTGTCAATATCCTAAATCGTTTCACCATTTTTCTTGGTACCAAGAAAATGTTCCACCTTGTCAGCTAGCCTTAGCGCTGCACTGTGAAATGCTAATGAAGGGAGAAAAAAAAAAAAAAAACCCGTAGCACATTAGAAAGAACGCTCGGCATGTGGGGTCACGGGGCTCTAGTACTCCACCAACAACTTATGCAAGTGTCGATGAAAGTGTGGGGAATGTGTTCAATCAATGGCCCTGAAGTAGGAACCAAATGCCAGTAATAGTTCACCTTGTGCTACCCCCACGACCCGTTGCCCCTCACTTTCACGTAGAAGATGCTCGAAGCTTAGCGCTCTGCATGCTCAACCTTGTCTGTATCGTATGGTTGGAAGGGCGGGTACTGGAGTCGTGCTGTTCTTGTTTGCGGTAAATCTGTGCTCGGGCATTGGGTTAATTCTGCAGCAACCGAGTCGAATATTTCGCTATTAGTGTGCAGTTGGACTAGATCTTATCGGTATGTAATCAGTTAGTCATTCGAGTTATGTGGATGAATTTATGAGCTCCTCCGGAGATGCTAGTGATTGCTTAATGTGACCTGGACCGTTGCATAGGTTGTTTATTATAGATACTAGCAATATTATACACATGTACTATGACGCACCCAATTACCCCTTACATTCCATTAATGTTCAAAGGACTGATGTGTTTCTCCAGGGATGCTACTGAATGTAGGGTATGTTTTAGTTCATCCCGAGATATGGTTACTATAACTAATGGTGATATTACATATATGTACTATGACGCACCCAATTACCCCTTACATTCCATTAATGTTCAAAGGACTGATGTGTTTCTCCAGGGATGCTACTGAATGTAGGGTATGTTTTAGTTCATCCCGAGATATGGTTACTATAATTGGTAGTAGTACCATGGCGGCGTTTCAAAGAGTAGTTTAGTTCAGAATGCTAGCTTTGGGAGTTAGTGGTTGGAGTTAAAATCTCCCCTCCTTGAAGCGTTAGGGGGGATTTTAACCTCCGACATTCGGCTTACAAGGCCGGGGCTCTGGCGCTGAGCTACTAAAGCAGTTGGTTAGAAGAAGTTTGTTTTCTAGTCATCCGGCCAAAGGGAATAGGCCTAGAAAGATGGAAAAATATAAAGCTGAGGCGATTTGCCCAATAACAATGTATGGGTGTTCTACCGGTATGCCGCCGATTCACGTAAGGATTATAACGTTCGCAACAAGAAGTCAGAATAAAAACTGAGATAGTGGGCGGAAGGTTAGTCCTCGTTGCTTGGAGGTGTGCAAGAAAGGTACGAGCATCAGAACTAGGATTGAGGCAAGAAGGGCTAGGACTCCGCCAAGTTTATTAGGGATTGACCGCAGGATTGCGTAGGCGAAGAGGAAGTACCATTCTGGCTTGATGTGGGGCGGGGTCACCAAAGGGTTAGCTGGAATAAAGTTGTCAGGGTCTCCGAGGTAGTTGGGTGTGAATAAGGCCAGGGATGTTAGGGCCAACAACATAATAGCGAAACCCAGTAAATCTTTGTATGAAAAGTAGGGGTGGAATGGGATTTTGTCAGCATCTGAGTTCAAGCCAGCGGGGTTATTAGAGCCTGTCTGGTGTAAAAACAACAAGTGTAGTAACGTAACAGCCAGGATTACGAAGGGGAATAAAAAGTGGAAAGCGAAAAATCGGGTTAAAGTGGCGTTGTCGACTGAAAATCCCCCCCAAATCCATTGGACTAGGGTATTGCCCACATAAGGGACCGCCGAGAGTAGGTTAGTAATGACTGTGGCGCCTCAGAAAGACATTTGTCCTCAGGGTAATACATAGCCTACGAATGCGGTTATCATAACTAAAAGGAGAAGAATAACTCCAATGTTCCAGGTCTCTTTGTAGAGATAGGAGCCGTAGTAGAGCCCTCGTCCAATATGAAGATAGATACAGATAAAAAAGAAAGAGGCCCCGTTGGCATGCATGTTTCGAATTAGCCAGCCAAGGTTAACGTCCCGGCAAATATGGGCGACTGAAGAGAAGGCAGTTGCGATGTCGGAGGTATAATGTATTGCGAGAAACAGTCCGGTTACAATTTGGGAGATGAGGCAGAGGCCTAGAAGAGAACCAAAGTTCCATCAGGCTGAGATGTTAGAGGGTGTGGGGAGGTCTACTAAGGCGTCATTGGCAATTTTAAGCAGGGGGTGGGTTTTTCGTAGGCTGGCCATTAAATAGTTGCTGTAGTTGAATCCAACGGTGGCTTTTCAAGCCATTGGTCTCGGTTGAAATCCGAGCAGGAACACATGTTTTTTCTAGTAAAGGTAGTTATTGAAGGCCTTCTGTTTGCGATAGCAGCTTTATCATCAAACCCATCTCCACTTTATGGGGCGTTTGCGATTGTAACTCTGGCAGGCTTAGGTTGTGCGCTTGTATCTTATTTAGGAGGGTCTTTCCTCTGTTTAGTTTTATTCTTGATTTACCTTGGTGGGATGCTTGTAGTTTTTGCTTTTGCTGCGGCTCTTGCTACTGAGAAGTTTCCTAAGATTTGAGCAAATCCCGGCAGTTTCGGGGATTATCTTGCGTATGTTGTGGCGCTGGTGTTTATAATTGGGTATTATGCAATTGGTTTAGACAAGTATCATATGACGAAGACTAGCAAGTCTTCAGAAATAGAGAACTCCCGGGAAGACCAGAGTGGTGTAGCATTAATGTATAGTATCGGATGGGCGCTATTAATTATTGGGGTGGGGGTATTATTAGTAACTTTAATTATTATTCTAAACTTGGTGCGGGGAGGAATTTATGGAGCTCTTCGAGCAATTTAGAAAATTAGGAAGAGAAGGGCGAAGGTTAAAGATAAGTAGAAGAATGTTAGAAAGGTTTTAACTATTCCTTGCTGTGCGTTGCTTGTTGTAGTAATCAGCGGTATGTTGAAGGCAGATAAGGCCTTTGGGCCAGACTTCTCAAGTCAGGTTAGGTCAAGCATTTGGGACGCAACCAGCTGTCCCAGGGTGAGATTCATTTGAGGGGGCATTCGATGTATGACAGAAGGAAAGAAGCCCAACATGTTAGTAAAATTGTGGGGCATTAGTATTGGGGTGGGGTTAAATTGCTTGCTGGTTAAGTTAGCAAGGTCCAGGGCTATCAACAGGCCTAGGATTGTAACCAAGAGGGCGGCTAATTTTAACAATAGGGGCATGGTCATAATAGGGGTTTTAGGTAGGGTTAGGTTGCAAATCAAGAGAAGACCAGCCACGATACTGCCCCAAGCTAACCGTTTAATTGGATTAACAACTGATGGGTTGTTTTCGTTGATGGGGGACAGGGGGTTGAACCGAGGGTGGCCTATTGATACGAAAAAAATGATGCGGAGACTGTAGATAGCTGTGAAAGAAGTGGCAAGAAGGGTAATGACGAGGGCCCAGGCGTTCAGATAAGAGGTATTTAGGGCTTCGATGATTGCATCTTTGGAGAAGAAACCTGCTAAAAAGGGGGTACCAGTTAGAGCTAGACTGCCAATGGTTAAACATGAGGAGGTGGTGGGGGCGAGATTATGCATGCCCCCCATCTTGCGAATATCTTGCTCATCATTAAGGCTGTGAATGATAGAGCCAGAACATAAGAACAGCATTGCCTTAAAAAAAGCATGCGTGCAAATATGGAGAAAAGCCAATTGAGGTTGATTGAGGCCAATCGTTACTATCATTAGGCCAAGTTGGCTGGAGGTGGAGAAGGCAACAATCTTTTTAATATCATTTTGGGTGAGGGCACAGGATGCTGTAAAAATCGTGGTTAGTGCGCCGAGACACAGACAGGCAGTGAGAACAAACGAGTTATGTTGCATTAAGGGGCTTACACGAATTAGAAGAAAAATGCCCGCAACAACCATAGTGCTCGAATGGAGAAGGGCGGATACAGGGGTCGGGCCCTCTATTGCTGAAGGCAGCCAGGGGTGTAAGCCGAACTGGGCAGACTTCCCTGTGGCGGCAATCAAAAAGCCGAGAAGAGGGTATGTGACATCAAGGTTAGTAGCGAGGGACAAAATTTGTTGAAGCTCCCAGGTATTAACATTAGTTGCTATCCAGGCCATAGAAAAAATAAGGCCAATATCACCAACCCGATTGTAAAGAACAGCCTGTAGGGCTGCTGTATTTGCATCTGCCCGGCCGTATCACCACCCAATTAATAAAAATGATATGATTCCAACCCCTTCTCACCCGATAAAAAGTTGGAATAGGTTGTTGGCAGTAATTAAAACGATTATCGCGATTAAAAAAGTCAGAAGGTATTTAAAGAAACGGCTCATAAATGGGTCAGAGTGTATGTACCATGAGGCGAACTCGAGGATTGATCATGTGACGTAAAGGGCGACGGGGATGAATACTAAGGAGTAAAAGTCAAATTTAAAGCTAATATTGATGTCAAAAAGAAGAGTATTTATCCAGGTCCAGGAAGTAATAATGGTCTCTGCTCCCTCCGAGAGGAGTAAAAAAAGAGGTAGTAAACTCGTGAAAAATGCTAACTTAACGGCATTTTTAACTTGAGTGGTGGGTCAGTTGTGGTGGAGGGGGGTGGGGGAGAGAGTGGTCACTAATGGGTAGAACAATAAAGTGAAGATAATAATAAGGCTTGTTGTTATTATTAGGGGGGTTTGATGCATAGTTCCTGCTTGGATTTGCACCAAGAGTTTTTGGTTCCTAAGACCAATGGATAAGCTGTTATCCTTCAGAAGCTTTGACAAAGCATCGGAATTCAACCGAGGAGACAGAGGGTAGCAGCCCTTGCTGCTGCAAGCCTTTTTCGATGAGCAAGAGGGTTTTAACCTCTATCAAAAGAATCACAATCTGGTATTTTGGTTAAACTATGCTCACACACGAATCACCCTCACAGTAGCGTTGGGTTTAGTATTAGTATTGCAAGGGGAGCGAGGTGTAGGAAGACCAAAAGATGTTCTCGAGTGTGAGAGGGGGGAAGATTGAGGATGTGTTGTGGGAGTGAGCCTCGTTGTGTTATAAGAAATATATGAAGAGAATAAGCGGCAGTAATGAGAGTTCCGGTTCCAGTAAGAACTAGTGTCCATCAGGATCAGTTGAGGAGGGCGACAATAATTAGGAGTTCACCCATAAGATTGGGGAGTGGAGGAAGTGCAAGATTGGCTAGGCCGGCCAATAGCCACCAAGTAGCCATAAGTGGTAAAATCATCTGCATTCCTCGGGCTAAAAGCATTGCACGGCTGTGTGTTCGTTCATAGTTAGTGTTTGCTAGACAAAAAAGTGCTGAAGAAGTAAGACCGTGTGCAATCATCAGTACTATAGCTCCAGTAAAGCTCCAGGGGGTTTGGATTAGGATAGCTGCAACAACGAGGCCCATGTGTCCAACAGAGGAGTAGGCGATTAAGGACTTTAGATCTGTTTGACGTAGGCAGATACAGCCCGTTATGATAATTCCTCATAGTGATAAAATAATAAAAGGGTAAGCAAGCTCCTTAGTTAGGGGGTCAAGTATTAGAATTACTCGAATTATGCCGTATCCTCCCATCTTAAGTAGTACAGCAGCAAGGATCATGGACCCAGCCACGGGTGCTTCTACATGTGCTTTTGGCAGTCATAGGTGGAGTCCATACATGGGTATTTTAATGAAGAAGGCTAGAAGACAGGCAGTTCACCAAAGCTTACTGGTAGTTATTACTTTCAGTGTTGGGTACTCGGAAGTAATTATTAAAAAGGAGACAGTCCCCAAATGGTCATTTAAAACTAGCAAGGCAACTAGAAGGGGGAGAGACCCGATAAGAGTATAAAACAGAAAATAAGTGCCAGCGTTTAGTCGTTGAGCCTGGTTACCTCATCGAGTGATAATAATAAGAGTAGGGATTAGCGTGGCTTCAAACATAAGGTAGAACAGTATGATTTCGGTAGCGGAAAATGTTATGATTAGGAAGAACTGAAGCGAGGCGAGTAGCGTGATGTATACCCGTTGGTAATTTGCGGGTTGGGAGGAGACGTGGTTTTGACTGGCCAAAATCGCCAAGGGTAAGAGTCAGCATGTAAGAACCGAAAGGGGGGCAGATAAGCTGTCGAGGCCTATCGTGGTGTTTAAGGCTGCCCAGCCGGTCTCTGAATTGATGTTAAGTCATGAGATGCTAAGGACCGCAATAGTTAGTGAGTGAGAGAGACTAGTAGGTCACAGTCAGCGGATAGGTGTAAGTCAAATTGTAGGAACCAACATAATTGTCGGGATAAGGACTTTTAGCATTGGAGGAGGGTAAGGTTCTGAAAATGACCTGTACCGTGGGTTCGGGTAGTAGCTACTAGGAGGGCTAATCCTGCACTAGCTTCACAAGCAGAAAATGCTAAGATAAGCAGAGGGGCAAAGGAGAGGCTAGGGGATGAAAATTCTAATGTTCAAAGAGAAAGGCCAAGAAACAAGGATAGCATTACGCCTTCTAAACACAGAAGTGCTGACAGTAGGTGTGTGCGATGGAATGCTAGACCTGTCAAACCTAGGAAAAAGACAGCAGAAAAAGAAAATTGCAGTGGCGTCATTAGTCAGTCACGGACTTTAACCGCGAGTTTTTGAGCCGAAATCAAACATTTTAATTAAAATAACTGGCTACTCAGCTCATTCTAGGCCTCCTTGAACTCATTCGTAGACAAGGCCCAATGTGAGCAAGACAACAACTGTGGCAGCCCAGAAGAAGGTATCAAGGGGGGATGGAAGTTGATTAGCCCAGGGGAGTGGAAGTAAGAGGGCAATTTCTAGATCAAAGAGTAGGAAGAGGATAGCTACAAGAAAAAAGCGTATGGAAAAAGGCAGTCGGGCTGAGCCAATCGGGTCAAATCCGCACTCATAGGGAGAGAGCTTTTCTTGGTCGGGGTTTATTTGAGGAAGTCAAAATGAGACAAAAATCAACGCTGCGGCAAGGGTAGCTGTAATTAAAAGGACTGTGGTAATTAAATTCATTATTTTTCCTCGGATTTGAACCGAGACCAAATGATTGGAAGTCACTTATACTTTAATTGGTACTAGAAAAATATGAGCCTCATCAATAAATCGAGATATATAGGAAGAGTCAGACAACATCTACGAAGTGTCAGTATCATGCGGCAGCTTCAAAGCCGAAGTGGTGCTCGGTCGTAAAATGATACTTAACTTGCCGAAATAGACAAACAGCCAGGAAAGTTGTTCCGATAATGACATGAAGCCCGTGAAAGCCTGTTGCTACAAAAAAGGCGGACCCATACACGCCGTCGGCAATAGTAAAAGGTGCTTCGTAGTATTCGAGAGCTTGGAGAAACGTGAAGTAGGCCCCTAGTAAAATGGTGAGGGCCAGAGATTCAACGGCTTGCTTGCGTTGACCCTCTATCATGCTGTGGTGTGCTCAAGTAACGGTTACTCCGGATGATAGAAGAACGGCTGTGTTGAGCAGGGGGACTCCGAAGGGGTCTAGCGGGGAAATTCCAGTTGGGGGTCAGCAAGCCCCCACTTCGGGTGCGGGGGCAAGACTAGAGTGAAAGAAGGCCCAGAAAAAACCCAGGAAAAAAAACACTTCAGAAGTAATAAAGAGGATCATACCGTATCGTAAGCCCTTTTGGACAGGCGGTGTGTGATGTCCCTGGAATGTGCCCTCCCGAATGATATCCCGTCACCACTGATACATAGTGAGGAGTATAATTAGTGTCCCCAATACTATAAGCGATAAGTAATTATAGTGGAATCAAGTTGCTAAGCCGGATGTTATAAGAAAGGCAGCCGCTGCTCCCGTTAGGGGTCAGGGGCTGGGATCCACTAGATGGTATGCATGTACTTGATGGGCCATTAATTAAACATTCTCCTGAAGATAAAGACTAATTAATAAGACAAATACATACCCCTGAATTATTGCGACTGCTACCTCAAGCACAGTAAGGAGAATTAGGACCAGGAAGGTTAAAATAGCTAAAGCTGGCATTATGTTTATTATTACAAAGGCCGCAGTAGAAATAAGTTGTATAAGAAGGTGGCCGGCAGTAAGATTTGCTGTGAGGCGAACTCCTAATGCAAGGGGTCGAATGAAAAGGCTAATTGTCTCAATAATAATTAATACCGGGATTAGAAGAATAGGGGTACCCTCGGGAAGAAGGTGGCCTGCTGCTGCAGTGGGTTGATTACGGAAGCCAATAAGAACCGTTGCTAGTCAAAAGGGGAAGGCTAAGCCCAGGCTCATTGAAAGTTGGGTCGTAGGGGTGAAGGTATAAGGGAGAAGGCCTAAAATATTAAGGGAGGCCAGGTAAACTAGGAGGGAAGTCAGTAAGAGGGCTCACTTATGTCCTGGTACATTAATAGGGTTAAAAATTTGGTGATTAAAATTATCAAAGGATCAAGCTTGAAGAGTTAGAGGGCGGCTACTGAGCCATTGGATGGAAGGGTTGGGAAGTGCCAGTCATGGGAAAAGCAGGGCTAGAACAATAAGAGGCACGCCATAGTAGGTGGGACTAGCAAACTGACTAAATAAATCTAGCGCCAAGGTCAGGGCCATGGCCCGGACTTGGCTTCACTGGTTGGTGAGTCTTTAGAGGTTGGTCCTTTGGGGGTCGGTTTTTTAGGGGGCTTATTTGACAGGACCTTGGGTACAATAAAAATTAGCAAGATGGACCATGAATAAACGAGAATAATTAATCAAGGGCGGGGATCTAACTGAGGCATTCCACTAAGGGTGGTCGGGAGTCACCAATCTTTAGCTTAAAAGGCTAACGCTGGGGCCTTGCTTAGCTTCTTAGTGAGGCGTCTTCTATCATTACAGTTGATCAGTTTTGGAAGTATTTTAGTGGGACAGCCTCTACTACGATTGGTATAAAGCTGTGGTTGGCTCCGCAGATCTCAGAGCATTGACCATAATAAACACCGGGACGCATGGTGTAGAAAGCTGTCTGATTAAGGCGTCCGGGGACAGCATCTATCTTGACTCCTAGTGAGGGGACAGTTCATGAATGTAGAACATCTTCTGCGGTGACTAGAACTCGGATTGGGGACTCCATCGGAACCACTATCCGGTGGTCGACTTCTAATAGTCGGAATTGTCCGGGGCTTAAATCTTGGGTGGGAACTATATAGGAGTCAAACATAATTTCCTTATAGTCAGTATATTCGTAACTTCAGTACCACTGATGTCCGACTGCTTTAACAGTTAAGTGTGGGGAATTAATTTCATCTATCAGGTAGAGAATGCGTAATGATGGGAGTGCAATGGTAATAAGGATGAAGGCTGGTAGAATTGTTCAAATAATCTCAATTTCTTGAGAGTCAAGGATATATAAGTCTGTGAGTTTAGTTGTTACTGTAGCAGCAATAATATAAAGGACAATGATGCTAATAAGAAAGACAACTATTAAGGCATGATCATGGAACTGGAGAAGCTCCTGTATGATTGGGGATGCTGCGTCTTGAAATCCTAGTTGGGAGGGGTGGGCCATAAATGAAGCACGCAGGACTCTAACCTGCATTTCCGCCTTGACAAAGCGATGTATTACTCTATACTAGAGCTTCATGAAGAAAGTGACAGATCGGTTATGTGGTCGGCTTGAAACCGACACACGGGGGTTCGACTCCTCCCTTTCTCGTTTTGAAAAACATCGCACTTGGATAAATGCAGGTTCTTCAAATGTATGATAAGGAGGAGGGGATCCATGAAGCCACTCAATGTTAGTTGAAGAAAATTCAACAGGAAGTACTTCCCGCTTGGCGGCGAAGGCTTCTCAAATAATAAAAACAAATATAATTACTGCTGTTAGTGAAATTAGGGATCCTAAGGAGGAGACACTATTTCAGAGAGCATAGGCATCCGGGTAATCCGAGTACCGTCGGGGTATTCCTGCTAGTCCTAGAAAATGTTGGGGGAAGAACGTAAGGTTTACCCCCACGAATATAATTCCAAAGTGGATTTTTGATCATGTACTATTCAGAGAGTATCCTGAGAATAAGGGGAATCAGTGCATGAAGCCTGCTATGATTGCAAACACCGCTCCTATAGAGAGGACGTAGTGGAAGTGGGCTACTACATAATATGTATCATGGAGTATGATGTCAAGGGATGAGTTGGCAAGCACAATGCCTGTTAAGCCCCCCACAGTGAATAAGAAAATAAAGCCCAGGGCTCATAAAAGGGGTGTATCCCATTTAATTGTTCCGCCGTGAAGGGTGGCCAATCAGCTGAATACTTTCACGCCCGTGGGGATGGCGATAATTATTGTTGCAGAGGTGAAGTATGCTCGTGTGTCGACATCTATTCCTACTGTAAACATGTGGTGGGCCCACACGATAAATCCAAGGAGTCCGATTGCTATTATGGCCCAAACCATGCCCATGTAGCCGAATGGTTCCTTTTTACCAGCATAGTAAGCTACAATATGGGAAATTATTCCAAAGCCCGGAAGAATCAAAATATAAACTTCGGGGTGCCCAAAGAATCAGAAGAGATGTTGATAGAGAATTGGATCCCCTCCGCCGGCAGGATCAAAGAACGAAGTATTTAAATTTCGGTCAGTAAGAAGTATAGTAATCCCAGCAGCCAGTACAGGAAGTGACAGGAGCAGGAGAACTGCTGTAATTAGGACGGCTCACACAAATAGGGGAGTCTGGTACTGTGTGGTTCCCAGAGGTTTTATATTAATGATAGTGGTAATGAAATTAATTGCTCCCAGAATAGAGGAGATTCCTGCTAGGTGAAGTGAAAAGATAGTTAAATCGACGGATGCTCCTGAGTGAGCTAAGTTACTTGAAAGTGGGGGGTAGACTGTTCAGCCTGTGCCTGCTCCAGATTCAACTCCTGAAGAAGCAAGAAGCAAAAGGAAGGATGGGGGTAAAAGTCAGAAGCTCATATTATTTATCCGGGGGAATGCTATGTCGGGAGCCCCAATCATTAGGGGGATTAGTCAGTTGCCAAATCCTCCAATCATAATTGGTATTACTATAAAAAAGATTATTACAAAGGCGTGAGCTGTAACAATCACATTATACATTTGATCGTCCCCAAGCAAGGCCCCTGGTTGGCTCAACTCGGCCCGAATAAGGAGGCTGAGTGCTGTGCCGACTATACCGGCTCATGCACCAAAGACTAGGTAAAGGGTGCCAATATCTTTATGGTTTGTCGAGAAAAATCATCGTGTGGTTGCCACAGGTAAAATGGCTGAGAGTTAAGCGGTGGATTGTAGCCCCATGTAAAGAGGTTTAATTCCTCTTTTTACCAAGCTCTGAGGTGTACTTACATACTAGATTGCAAATCTTGAGAGGCAGACGAGAGTCGGCCGGGGCTTTCCCCCGCCTTGAGAAAGGCGGCGGGGGAAAGTCTAGACTGATGCTCGCTGGCTTGAGCGCTTAGCTGTTAACTAAGAGCTTGTAGGATCGAGGCCTTCCTGTCTAGAAAGGCTTTAGCTTAATTAAAGCGTTTGCTTTGCATGCAGAAGATGGAGGATAGAGTCCTGCAAGCCTTAAACAGGGACTGGGGGATTTTCACTCCCGCTTAGGGCTTTGAAGGTCCTCGGTCTATATCCTAGCCTAAGTCCCTATTAGCAACTGAATAGTGTTAAAACCCCCGGGGTGAGAGGAAGAAGAAGAATAGAGAGGGCGGCAGCCACGGGGGCGGGGGCGGGAAGCTTTGGATGAGGGAGTCGCCAGGTGGAAAGTGAGAGAGCAGTATTAGGTGAGACGGTGAGGGCGAGGTAATACGAGAGGCGAAGGTAAAAAAAGAGGCTGAGAAGGGAGCTTATTACTGCGATAGAGATTAGTAGTACGGGGCCGACATTAATAACCTGCTTGACGATTAGCCATTTGGGAGTGAATCCTGTCAGTGGGGGGAGGCCCGAGAGAGAGAGAAGGACTAGGGGTATTAGGGCAGAGGCAAGGGGGGATTTTATCCACGAAGCGGCTATGGAGGTAATTGTGGTGGTAGAGGCAGAGTTGAGGACGAGGAATAAAGTGGTAGTTATAACAATGTAAGTTGCAAGAGCAAACGCAGCGAGTGAGGGGGAGAGTTGGACTACAATTGCCACCCAGCCTAGGTGGGCGATGGAGGAGTAAGCAAGGATTTTGCGGAGTTGAGTCTGGTTTAGTCCCCCCCAGCCCCCTACAAGAGTGGAGGTAACCCCTATCAGAAGTAGTATGGGGTGGGTTTCAACCGGCAACTGAACTATAATAGCGAATGGGGCTAACTTCTGCCAGGTGGACAAAATCAAGCCTGTGGTTAAAGTGAGTCCTTGCATAACCTCGGGCAGCCAGGTATGTATGGGTGCGAGGCCCATTTTAAGTGCAAGAGAGAAAACGAGGATGATGAGGACAACTGGGTGGGACTCTGCATAGATGTTCCACTGGCCAGTAAACCAGGCATTGGAAATTGCAGCGAACAGGAGTGTGGCGGCGGCAGTCGCTTGTGTGAGGAAGTACTTAGTTGTAGCTTCAACCGCTCGCGGGTGGTGAGGCTTGGCTATTAGGGGTAAGATCGATAGGGTGCTGATCTCTAGCCCCATTCAGGCCATAAGTCAGTGGGAGCTAATAAAAGTTAGGGTGGTTCCTAGCCCTAGGCTCAAAAGCAAGAGGGATATGGTGTAGGGGCTCATTAGTAAAGGAGGGGATTTAACCAACATGTTTGGGGTATGGGCCCAAAAGCTTATTTAGCTGACTCTACTAGGAAGTGGTGTAGCGGAAGCACAAAGAGTTTTGATCTCTTAAGTTCGGGTTCAAGTCCCTTCTTTCTAAAGAGCGGGGGGGAGTCTAACCCCCATAAAACACCCTATCAAAGTGTCCCTTATAATTCAGGCACGGCTCCGTACTAAGGGTGGGGGGGTAGGCCTATAAAAGCAATGGGGAGAGCGAGGTGCCATAGAATCAGGGCCAAAGTCAAAGGGAGAAAGTTTTTCCAGATAAGATGCATAAGCTGGTCATAGCGGAATCGTGGATAGGATGCTCGAACTCAGAGGAATAGGGCCGACAGCAGAGCTGCTTTAAATATAAGCGATACTGTGGTAAGGTAGGGGGCTGAGGGGAAATGTGTTGCTCCGAAGAAAAGAGTAGCTGATAGGGTGTTTATTAGGAGAATATTAGCATATTCAGCTAAAAAGAATAACGCGAAGGGTCCACCAGCATATTCAACGTTGAAGCCCGAGACCAGCTCGGACTCCCCTTCAGTGAGGTCAAAAGGTGCTCGGTTGGTCTCAGCTAGTGTGGAGACATACCATATTGCTGCGAGAGGCCAAGCGGGGATAAAAAGTCAGACAGCCTCTTGCGTAGTGGCGAAGGTTTGCAAAGTAAAGCCGCCGGTAAAGACCATAGTGCTGAGGAGAATGAGTCCGAGGCTAACTTCATAGGAGATGGTTTGGGCAACAGCTCGTAGTGCTCCAATTAGAGCATACTTGGAGTTTGAAGCTCAGCCAGACCCTAGAATCGAATAAACCGCTAGACTAGACAAGGCTAGGATAAAGAGGATGGCTAGGTTAAGATCAGCAACTGGATAAGGGAGGGGCAGGGGTATTCAAAGGGTAAGAGCAAGTGTGAGAGCAAGTAGGGGTGCAAGAATAAAAAGGGTGGGAGAAGAGGAGGACGGCCGGACGGGTTCCTTAATAAATAGCTTAACACCATCAGCGATGGGCTGAAGAAGGCCATAGGGGCCAACAACATTCGGGCCTTTTCGAAGTTGCATATAGCCTAGTACCTTGCGTTCTACTAGGGTTAGAAAAGCAACCGCAAGAAGTACGGGAACGATGAACGTTAGGGGGTTGAGAACATGTGTGAGTAGGTTGGAAAGCATAATTAATAAGAGGATTTGAACCTCTGTGGAGAGGGCTTAGGCCTCTTGCAGTATCCGAGCTCTGCCACACTAATAATGCCATTCTCTTGGGCAGGGGAGTGCTCTCCCTTACCCAATTTAGTTGGTAACATTAGATAGGAGTAGGGCGTGCCGTGAGTATGGGCCCTCCCTTCTCGGTCCTTTCGTACTAGAGAAAGGTGTCGTCATAGATAGAAACTGACCTGGATCTCTCCGGTCTGAACTCAGATCACGTAGGACTTTAATCGTTGAACAAACGAACCCTTAATAGCGGCTGCGCCAATAGGATGTCCTGATCCAACATCGAGGTCGTAAACCCCCTTGTCGATATGGGCTCTAAAAGAGGATTGCGCTGTTATCCCTAGGGTAACTTGGTCCGTCGATCGGCATTGCCGGATCTTAAAGTCAGATATTTCTGCGAGGTAGGATGGTAATCCTAGCTTGAGGTGGGGATAATTTTCATTCCGCTCGGAGGTTTGCTGTTTCCCCGTGGTCGCCCCAACCAAAGGCAGTCTGTTAGGTATTAACATGTTTAGTCCTTTTAATAAAGGATAATGGACTTAAGCTACTCAGTCGCCTATAAGCTCCATAGGGTCTTCTCGTCTTATGTATTTATGCCCGCTTCTGCACGGGTAAATCAATTTCACTGACTGGGGTAAGGAGACAGAATAGCCCTCGTAGTGCCTTTCATACAGGTCTCAATTTAAAAGACAAGTTATTACGCTACCTTCGCACGGTCAAAATACCGCGGCCGTTGAATATATATCACTGGGCAGGCGGGACCTCTTATATTAGGATTCCAAGAGGCGATGTTTTTGGTAAACAGGCGAGGCTAGTGTTTGCCGAGTTCCTTTTTCCCCCTTGTGTCTTTCCTTGGGCCCTCCAGTGTGGGGTTAACGCTTCATTATGGGGGGATGACTAGTTGTTAGGGTTATGTCCCAAGGCCTTCTTATGGGGCGTTAATATTCAGGTAGAGTCTGTTCTGATTACACGGAAGCTTGGAGGGAGTCGTTAATTCCCTTGTTACTCATGCTAGCAGTTTCTCTTCTATGGGTGCATAGAAGGGCCAGGTATGGTAAGGAGGATAAGAACATAGAAGTGGCTAGAATTATAGGGGGTGTACACTTGGGCTTTAACGCTATCCATAGGGGTGGCTGCTCTTAGGCCCACCAGGGTGTATTCCTTGCTTTGTCTAGTCTTTGCCCAACTAATAAAGTTGTATCTTAATTCAAAAGGGCTGTTCCCCTTTTGAATAGCTCCTTTAGTTTTCTCAGGGTCGGGAGGTGGCAACGGAAAAAGATCCATTACGAAGGGAGGGAGAAGCTAAAAGGTTGAACTCATATTCTACTCCCTGGCAACCAGCTATAACTGGGCTCGGTAGGTTTATCACCTCTACTCAGAGCTCTTCTCACCCTTTTGCCACAGAGATGAGTTTGCCCTACAACAGGCTGTCTCGGAGTAGCTCGCACCAGTTTCGGGGTATCAAACGTATAGGGCTCTTTGCTTGAAGATACTGGCTAACTCATGATGCAAAAGGTACGAGAACTAGTCTCTGCTTCATTGGCCTTAACTGAGCTGTTTCACCACTCTTTCAGCGTTCCCTTGCGGTACTATTTGTATAGCGTGATATTCCTTTTCCGTCTCCCGTACTAAGGTGGTAAAATGGTTTGGCTTGGTAGTAGTTCTTTATTTAGATGCATTAATATTGGGTGTTAAGTTCTAAAGTTATGCTAGCTGCTCGGGTTCAGAGTGACCCGAATTTCACGGGTATCTTTTCGGTGTAGGGGAAACGCATTAGGTATTTGGCTACACTCTGGAGTTTTCCAAGCACACCTTCCGGTACGCTTACCATGTTACGACTTGCCTCCCCTCTGGGACAGACTTGTATTAGATATAAGCATTATTGGTCGTTCGGGGAGGGTGACGGGCGGTATGTGCGCGCTTCAGTGCCATTTTCAGGAGAGCACTCTGCTCCCTCCTTACTACTAAATCCGCCTTCATATGCCTCTTTCAGAGCATAATCCGTAATTTACTGGAGCAGTAAATGTAGCCCATTGCTGTCCCCCCTCATACGCTACACCTTGACCTGGCGTTTTGGGCTATGCCGATTGAGCCTACTGCTGAACCTTCACAGGGTGAGCTGACGACGGCGGTATATAGGCGGGAAAGAACAAGAGAGGGTGAGGTTAAGCGGGTATTGTCGATTCTAGAACAGGCTCCTCTAGATGGGTGTGAAGCACCGCCAAGTCCTTTGGATTTCAAGCCGGAGCTTGTAGTACCCTGGCGAGCAGCGGGGTATCAGGCTGCTTTGGTTTAGGACTAGGCATAGTGGGGTATCTAATCCCAGTTTGTGCCCTAGCTTTCGTGGGATCATGTTATTCAAAGTCACTTTCGTGGGTGTGGTTCTTACCATCGGAAGCATTAAAACCGCCATGTTGGTGTTCCACTTTGGTTGATATAAAACATTAACCACTCTTTACGCCGTGAGTGTCAACTTGGGCCCCTCGTATAACCGCGGTGGCTGGCACGAGTTTTACCGGCCCTCTTGATAGTAACTAAGTCAAGCTTACACTTATGGCTTAATATTTATCACTGCTGAATTCCCTTGAGGGTGTGGCTTAGCAAGGCGTCGTGGGCTGGTGGGAACCGCGCCTGATACCCGCTCCTCTTCACCAGAGTGGTGACAATAGGGCATTCTCACAGGGGTGCGGAGACTTGCATGTATAAGTTTAATCGTAGTTGACATTGAAGCCAGGACCAAGCTTTCGTGCTTACGAGGCTTATTCAGAGCCCATCTTAGCATCTTCAGGGCTATGCTTTTGTTAAGCTACGTTAGC